ATAATGTATTTCATGAATCTAAGTGGAATAAGCAAAGTGGATTCCTTGTTGGTTAGTTGAGTTCCAATGAAAACCACACAATTGAAGGAAATGTCCGAATTTGCTATTTAGAAAATCAATAAACTAAGGTTTTGTCGTTCTAGATATCGGATTCAACGGAAACAATTACAATTACAGCAGTAGGGGGGGGGGAAATCAAAAAACAAGTCGAGCAAAATTATACAAAGTTATATACAAGTTGCTACCCCCCCCTTAGTCTTTCTTTAATTGAATTTCGTTTGATTAGACGGAAGTTACTTAAAAACTTCCGCTTTCTTTAAAAGATTCTGAACAGTTCCTGTGGGTTGAGCACCTTTTTCAAGGAAATATAGAATAAGAGGAACGTTTAAATAAGTTTGATTCTTCATTGGATCATAAAACCCCACTTTTCTAAGATCTTTTCCTTCTCTTCGGGATCGGACATCAATTGCAACGATTCGATAGACGGCTCATTGGGATAGATGTAGATGACCAACACCCCCCCTAGAACCGTATAGGAAGTTTTCTCCTCGTACGGCTCGAGAAAAATGATTTGCTTCGAAGTTTTGTCTATGTATGCAATTCTAATAAATTAAATGACAAATGGGCCTAGAAAATCAATTAGACTCTGATTTCAGTCTTTTTTCCTTCCTGAAAATGAAAAAGAAACCATTCGTACTCATAACTCAAGTTGGATAACTCTCAAATAGCTCAAAGGAAAAATCTTTAGTCACTTTCATTTATTGAGTGGTCTTTAACCCCTTTTGTTTTGTTTGTCTTTTGTCTCGTTTCAAATTCTATTTGGATTCTTTAGTCTGATCCAATTAGTGAGACTATCGAGACAATTAAAAGGGTCTTTCCTTGTTCTTAGATCCTTTATCCTTATTTTAAATCATTGGGTTTAGACATTACTTCGGTGCTTCTTAATCCTTTCAAAGTGGCAGCAACATACCCCTTTTTTTTGATTTCTTTCTATCAAAGAATCCTACGGACAGTTGATTCACGTGTGATACACTTTGAATCGAAAAAGTTTGCTAAATTCTAACAAGTCTTGCTTTTGAATTGGAAACTTGCTCGAATTGGATCCTTTCGATTTCTATATATGGAAGATACGTTTACGAAGTTGTTCCGATTAATTGGCATTAACCCTAGATCCTTGCCCCCGAGAAATGAATTAATCCTTTCTACTCGAGCTTCATCGTGGACTATTTACAACCCAACAAAAAATCGAGTGTAACAGAACAAACAATGTCGAGCCAAGAGCACTCTCATCCTTAGATAAATCAAAATGGTGGATGGAAAAATCCACAACGGATCGTGTCCTTCAAGTCGCACGTTGCTTTCTACCACATCGTTTCAAACGAAGTTTTAACATAATATTCCTCTAATTTGGAACCGGTATGGAATTGATTCAATTATGGAATCATGAATAGTCATTGGTTCAGTTGTACATAGACATCGTAATCTAGGCTTTTTCTTCTATATATGATAATATGATATGAAACGATTTTTCTGAAAAAGTCTTAGCAAGACAGCATCTTTCACATACATAAATAATATATAGATAATAGCAAGAAATCAAAATATATATAAACGAATAACTTTTTTAATCTGCATCTTCAAGTGACTCAACAGGATAGATTAAACGATTTCCTACTTTTTGAGTACCAAATAAAGATTCCACTTACAAGCAATCATTAAAAATATTTAATAAAAATAGTTCTAATTGAAATTGAAAAAGTTTCCTATTTAGACATCATTATTTAATTTGATTATTTAATTTGAAGAAAATTGGACAATAAGCATGACGTTTGATCTTCATAGGAAGATAAGTCTTTCTTTTTGAATTGACTCATCATTTTTAAATAGATAAAAGAAAAGAAAAACGAAATACAATTCTTTTTCATGAGATGGATAAAAAAATAATCTAAGTTAAGATTTGAATCTTTATTCTTTTCGTCTGATTACGAAAATCAAATTACGAAAATAAAAAAAAATAAGGAGGGTTTTTCGTATCTATCAGATAGACTGAAGAGTTGTCACTGTTATAGATATTCTATAATATAGAATTTAAATAATTTAAGGTATCAAAAATCTTTTTCACAAAAACCGAAAAATTATTTTCATTGAAATAGAACGATACATACCATATAAGCGAAATATTTCCTCATTTTATATATTTTAGATGATATATATTTATAGATTTTGTTTAACATGGGATTAAGTAATATTTCACAATAATCGACTCTTATCATAAAGTGAATAAAAGGGTGATAGGGGAAATCACCCCTGCCTCAATTGTTCTGTAGATTTCCAATTTTTACTTAGAACCAAACACGAAATACCTAAATAAAATGAGATTCAAAGAAAATATATCGGCTCCATAACATATTTCTATATGATATGTAACTTGATCATTTGTTAATGAGATTCGAACAGACACAGATATTAAAATGAATACGGATTTACTCCTATCCACTGACCTACTTCTTTCTATAGTCATAATGGAGCATAAAAAATTGGATATGTACTGGGACGGAAGGATTCGAACCTCCGAATGGCGGGACCAAAACCCGTTGCCTTACCACTTGGCCACGCCCCATTTCAATTTCTAATCTACACTAAGAAACAATAATATTGGTATTGGTTGTTTGTCAACTCCAGTCCAAATATCTATATATCTATAGAATAGATTGGTACTAGGATTTTGATACATATAGATATAGAATTCAACTTAATTTATTGATCATTACATAGAATTCAATTAAGATATTGTATGAAAGTATGATTTCTTCTATTCTCCTTTGAGAATTGGAGGATTTTTGATTGGGTGGGTTCAAAGAAAAAGAAGGATTTTTTGTCTACCTTACTTACTTTCTTCCTTGTTCCTTATATCAAAAACTCAATCAAAATGCAATTATCTCCAAGAACAAAATGTCTGTTATGCTTAATATCGTTAGTTTGATCTGTATTAATTCTGCCCTTTATTCGAGTAGTTTTTTCTTCGGCAAATTGCCTGAAGCGTATGCTTTTTTGAATCCAATCGTAGATGTTATGCCAGTCATACCTGTGCTTTTTTTTCTCTTAGCTTTTGTTTGGCAAGCTGCTGTAAGTTTTCGATGAGATCCTTAATAATAATATCTTAGAAAATGCATGATTTCTTCGAGAAAAATTCTAACAATTGAGAAAATCAAATAAGTTTTAGAGTATGAATCCTAGATTAGCACACTGAAATTCTTGGATAGTCGCCATAAATCCGGCTTACCCCCATTTCCTCATTTTTGACCCCCTTTCCAGTGAAAGACCCTAACCCCATTAGGGTCTCCCACAATATCGAATTTGGATATGAAAGAAGTTTTTGATAATGAAAAACAAATGAATTTGTGACAATTCATGAAAAAAAAACCTGATTTCGTGGTGTCAAAATAGGATATGTGGTAGAAAAATGGAAGATCTATTCTCTTTTTTTTTTTCCAAAAAATCATCTTGGAGATTGTGTAATGCTTACTCTGAAACTCTTCGTTTATACCGTAGTAATATTTTTTGTTTCTCTCTTTATCTTTGGATTCCTATCTAATGATCCGGGGCGTAATCCTGGACGTGAAGAATAAAATCCAAAAGGTTTTCCTTGGGAAATTTTCCAATTTTCTTAGGATTTTATCTATTCCACACGCTTAACTAAGATTTTCAAAATTGAAAAATAAAATAAAGCAAGTCATTAACGGAAACGGAAAGAGAGGGATTCGAACCCTCGGTACAAATAACTCGTACAACGGATTAGCAATCCGACGCTTTAGTCCACTCAGCCATCTCTCCCAATTGCAAAAGGTAATTACTACATTACATTACACATAATGTAAGAAGTCTTTCTCTCTCTTTTTTCTCTATTCTAAACTAAAAGAGGGGCTCGAGCCCGCCACTAATCGAACTAAAGAAAAATAAGGAAGACCTTCTTGTGTTGATTTTGTTCGAAAGGCCCTTGTTATTCTGATGGCCTGGCCTGGTCAGTACCTAGCCGGGCCTTTTTTTTTTGTTCTAACGAATTATAGATAAATAATGAATCTGATTTGAAAACACAAATATTTTTTTTATTATATTATTATATTCAATTGAATATTTTATATTCAAGCAACAACAAAAAGAATAAAAACTGTTTCCATTTTTTTTCTTGTTATATTTTATTTCATTTTCCGAACTAAAAAAGAAACTATAGATTCTGGACAATGCATTTTTCTGTTATGATTGTAGTGTTTTTTTCGATCCGTATCTATCTTCTTTCAGCAAAAAAGAAAACTTTAGTTATTTAATTTCAATTAAATGAAGCCTCTTTTCCAAATCTCATTAAATTTTTATCTACCCACGAAAAAGTTCAACACTCCAAGTTTGATGATTCTTTGATGATCCTATCTTGATCATGCTCAATTATCTTGTTCGACAAAAGCTCCATTTGTATACAATAATCATATTGTAGCGGGTATAGTTTAGTGGTAAAAGTGTGATTCGTTCTATTAGCCCTTTAATAGTTAAAGGGTCTTTCGGTTTTATTCATATTCCGATCAAAAAATTTATTTCTTAAAAGGATTTAATCCTTTACCTCTCAATGATAAAGTCGAGAAAAAAATACACATTCTCGTAATTTGTATCCATGAGTCAGTTATAAATTGAAAAGTTGGATTATGAAATTGCGAAACATAATTTTTGAATTGGATCAAGACTTCCAATTGAATAAGTATGAGTAAAGGATCCATGGCTGAAGATAAAAAGTCAATTTCCAATCGTAACTAAATCTTCCATTTTTTTTTTGGATGTCTAAAGAAAGAAATTGAAGCAAAATAGCTATTCAACGATGTCTTTGGTTTACTAGAGACATCGCCATATTGTTTTAGCTCGGTGGAAACAAAATCCTTTTCCTTAGGATCCTCTCAAATAGAAATAGAGAACGAAGTAACTAGAAAGATTGTTAGAATCACCTTCTTCTAGAA